ATTGAATTAGATTTGTCATATTGTCATAAAAGTATCCCATTTTTGTTGGGTTAGCCAGAAGAAGTTAATTACATAAGTTTAAAACTCTAATTTTTTGATCAATAAAAAGCTTTATCTTTTCTCCCACCTTCAGAGGAATGAAGTATGAATTGACCCTATATCCTATATATATATATAATAGTGTTAAAATATAGTGTTAGAATTCTCTGAAAGGTAACTATCTCGATTGCATATATGCAATTTATATAATATAGAATTTTTGAAAAAGACTTTCCTCCCTAATATCCTAATATAATATAAGAAAAAAGAACTTACGATCTTTGGGATCTGATGCTACACCGCTGCTCAATACCTTAGTGGATCAACTCTATTACATAATTTGATTCCTAACTTTTATCCTGTATCACGGGATAAGTAAGCAAAGCAGTTCTTAACTCTATCGACCAAATAGCTTGCTAATTGATCTTTACGGTGCTTTCTCTATCAATTCAATCCTTTATCCATGGAGTATATAGGCTTTATCCATTTCTTCTTCATTTTGGTTCTCGTGAAGTCTCTTTACTTGCTACAGCTGATAAAAACCGTTGCTTTAGACGACGCATATGTAGAAAACCTATTTCATTCTAGTATTTACTAGTTAATTGGATCTTTTTTCCTTCTTTCTATAGTAGAGATAGTCGCACGTAATGACAGATCACGGCCATATTATTAAAAGCTTGTGGTAAGAATGGGTTTCGTTCCAGTGCCCGGAAATAATATTCCAAAGCCCTTGTATGCTCTCCGTTGCTTGTGTGTATAAGTCCTATGTTATAGAGTATATAACTTCGATCATAGGGATCAATTTCTGGTCGCGTAGCTTCATAATAATTTTGTAAAGCTTCCGCATAATTTCCTTCGGATTGAGCCAACATCCGTTACGGTCGTTCATTCTATTCAAATCAAAGAATCTCCGTTCCAGAACCGTACGTGAGATTTTCATTTCATATGGCTCCTCCCTTCTTTCTGCGCATAGTACTAAGGGAAATAATCCATGAAATTCAAATTTGACTATTCTCATTATGAACTGAAAGGGGCTAGTATTTTTACAAGAAATCTCTAGCCAACCTTCCTGCAAGAGGTTTTTTATTAACACCAACTGTATTAGTACTAGATGGAAATGGTAACTCCAACAATTTCTTTGTCCTCAACGCCCCCTATTTCCAGGAATTAGTCACTTCAACGATCTTTGATGGTTATACGGATACCCAAAGTATGAACGAGATGGATGTTTGTTGTCCCAACCATTCTTGTTAGTCCCGATACCGATAAGGAAAAGGGTAATTTATAACAAAGTTTTCATGTTGTTGATTCCTAAGTGTAGTGCTTCTTCCCCTATGCTGCCTATTGGTACTAGTGGAGTAGTATTGACTCGCAATACGGAACCCATAGGTGTAACCTTTCGCTAAATACTAAAATCAACAATTGAAGCATCCGAGGCTGCATCAATCGAGGATACACGACAGAAGGAATTGTTTTATCTACAAACTTCACCTTCACCAAGCGTGGGTTTATTTTAATAATTTGGTTTTTTCTATCTCGAACCATGTCTCTTTTCTTTCTCGTAATACTGGACCTAAAAAAAAAAAAGAATCAAATCGCACCATCTCTGTAATAGGTAAATGCCTTTTTTTCTCCGGAAGTTGTCGGAATTATTCGTAATAAGATATTGGCCACAATTGAAGAGGTCTTATCAATAAAATTTGCATTTATCTGAGATCTTGGCATAATTAACAATCCATTATATAATTCTTTTCATTACCCTTAGGGTAAGGGGAAAATGATCCCGCAAACTAAAGGAATTGTACGGTACGAAATAACATAAAATAAAAACAGACTAATTCTAAAAAAAGATGTGGACCTTTTGTTTGGATTGGACAAGGAGAGATATGAAATATTGAAATCAGATTCGATTTCATTCTAATTTCGTAGTATAACAATGAACGAAACTATAAATATTTCATCTAAGTTGAATAACCAAGGATTGTACTGCGGATTCTGATAATTCGAGAAGTTTTTATTTGGTTATGATCCAAAGAAGAAACAAAAAACAAAACGGATACTTACCTTAGTCTAATCCATTTTTTTTATAGAAAAATTATTTCGTTTTGTTTTTTGTTTGCATAACATGCATATGCCGTGTCATACAATTTAAATATAAAAATACACGGGACGATTCAATAATTTGTATTAGATCTATGGGATAGCTAATGAGCTAAATTTTTGTTGAGAAATAGAAAATTTGATTTGAAAGGAATTTTTCCTATGGAACTATTCATCAGTCGCACTTGTACTGCAATAATATGAATGACTCGCTATTCACTCGGTTTCTGGTCAATAATAAGATTATGTAGGAGAGATGGCCGAGTGGTTCAAGGCGTAGCATTGGAACTGCTATGTAGACTTTTGTTTACCGAGGGTTCGAATCCCTCTCTTTCCGTTTATCTTAATTCACCAACGTTAC